GTCACAGGTATCTAACCTATTCATACCTAACGATTTTCCACAAAGTGGTGACGAAACGGATAACTTGTACAAATCTTTCCATTTTCCAAGTCGATACGATCCCTTCGTCCGTAGAACTAGTTACTCAATCGCAGACATTTCTGGAACACCTCTAACAGAGGGACAAAGAGTCCATTTTGAAAGAACTTTTTGTCAACCTCTTTCCGATATGAATCTATCTGATTCAGAAGAGAAGAACTTGCATCAGTATCTCCATTCAAACACGGGTTTGATTCCCACTCCATGTTTTGAGAAAGATTTACCATCCAAAAAGAGGAAAAAACGGAGTCTTTGTCTAAAGAAATGCGTTGAGAAAGGGCAGATGTATAGAACCTTTCAACGAAGGGCTCTTTCAACTCTCTCAAAATGGAATCTATTCCAAACATATATGCCATGGTTCTCGACAGGGTACAAATATCTAAATTGGATATTTATAGATACTTTTTCAGACCTATTGCCGATTTCAGATACTTTTCCAGACCTATTGCGGATACTAAGTAGCAGTCAAAAACGGGTATCCATAATACTAAGTAGCAGTCAAAAATGGGTACGGGATATTAGGCATAGATCGGGTAGATCATGGCGAATTCTTCGGGAAAAAGGGCGTCTTGGTCGGATAAGTGAGATTTCGAATAAGTGTTTCCATAATGTTCTTCTGTCCGAAGAAATGATTCATCGAAATAATGAGTCACCATTGATATCGACACATCTGAGATCCCAAAATGTTTGGGAGTTCCTCTATTCAATCCTTTTCCTTCTTGTTCTTGCTGGATATCTCGTTTGTACACATCTTCTCTTTGTTTCCCGGGCCTCTAGTGAGTTACAGACAGAGTTCGAAAAGGTCAAATCTTTGATGATTCCATCATCTATGATTGAGTTGCGAAAACTTCTGGATAGGTATCCTATATCTGAACCAAATTCTTTCTGGTTAAAGAATCTCTTTCTAGTTGCTCTGGAACAATTCCGTTCTAAGAAGAAATATTTGAATATCAATCTCATCGATCTCATAGCAAATCCCATCAATCGAATCACTTTTTCGAGAAATACAAGACATCTAAGTCATACAAGTAAAGAGATCTATTCATTGATAAGAAAAAGAAAAAACTGGAACGGGGATTGGATTGATGATAAAATAGAATCCTGGGTCGCGAACAGTGATTCGATTGATGATGAAGAAAGAGAATTCTTGGTTCAGTTCTCCACCTTAACGACAGAACAAAGGATTGATCAAATTCTATTGAGTCTGACTCATAGTGATCATTTATCAAAGAATGACTCTGGTTATCAAATGATTGAACAGCCGGGAGCAATTTACTTACGATACTTGGTTGATATTCATAAAAAGGATCTATTGAATTATGAGTTCAATCCATCCTGTTTAGCAGAAAGACGGGTATTCCTTGCTCATTATCAGACAATCACTTATTCCCAAACTTCGTGTGGGACTACTACTTTGCACTTCCCATCTCATCGAAAACCCTTTTCGCTCCGCTTAGCCTTATCCCTCTCTAGGGGAATTTTAGTGATAGGTTCTATAGGAACTGGACGCTCCTATTTGGTCAAATCCCTAGCTACCAATTCCTATGTTCCTTTCATTACGGTATTTCTGAACGATAACAAGCCAAAACCAAAATGGGAGGATGGGGATGAGGATTATTACGAGATAAAGATTGGTGGTAGTGACGAGATTGATGCTAGTGACGCTGCTAGTGACGCGATTGATGCTAGTGACGAGATTGATCCTGACCTTGATACGGAGTTGGAAGGGCTAACTATGATGAATGCGCCAACTATGGATATGATGCCGGAACTAGGCCTCACCCTTCAATTCGAATTAGCAAAAGCAATGTCTCCTTGCATAATATGGATTCCAAACATTCATGATCTGGATGTGAATGAGTCGAATTACTTATCCCTCGGTCTATTAGTGAACCATCTATCTGAAAGATGTTCCAATAGAAATATTCTTGTTATTGCTTCGACCCATATTCACAAAAAAGTGGATCCCGCTCTAATAGCCCCGAATAAATTAAATTCGTGCATTAAGATACGAAGGCTTCTTATTCCACATCAACGAAAGCACTTTTTCATGCTTTCATATACTAGGGGATTTCACTTGGAAAAGAAAATGTTCCATACTAACGGATTCGGGCCCATAACCATGGGTTCCAATGCACGAGATCTTGTAGCACTTAGCAATGAGGTCCTATCGATTAGTATTACACAGAAGAAATCCATTATAGACACTAATACAATTAGATCCGCTCTTCATAGACAAACTTGGGATTTGCGATCCCGGGTAAGATCGGTTCAGGATCATGGGATCCTTTTCTATCAGATAGGAAGGGCTGTAGCACAAAATGTACTTCTAAGTAATTGCCCCATAGATCCTATAGCTATCTATATGAAGAAGAACTTATGTAACGAAGGGGATTCTTATTTGTCCAAATGGTACTGGGAA